AAAGCAATGCCTAGAGTACCCTCTTCAAATTCTACTAATTCACCTGCCATTACTTCATCAAGACCATAAATACGAGCAATGCCGTCGCCTACTTGAAGTACGGTACCAGTATTTACAATCTTTACTTCGGTATTATATTGCTCAATCCGTTCACGGATAATTTTACTAATTTCATCTGCACGAATAGTTACCATGAATATTTCTTAATTTGATTCTTTGAAAAAAAAAAAATAATGCCTATACTCTATACTATAGTAGAATGACTAATTAGTTACTTTTTTCTTTCATCGCTCTAAACATACCAATATTAGCACCGATGGTACGTAAATGTAAGTCATTATTTAAGCAACTATTTAGAGTTCCTAGAGCTCCCTGTAAGGCTTGTTGTAAAACCCGTTGTCGGACTTGATTAATCGCCCTTTGTTGTTCGAAATGAATGGTTTCATTTTTGTAATTTTCCAATTGTTCCAAAGTTGTATAAATTGAATTAATTAAATTCAATTTTTCTCTTTCTATTTCAGAATAGCCATTCACTCGAAACCGATCTGCTTCTGTTTCTACTTTTCTTAAGCGGTCCCGGGCTTTTTTCAGCTGTTCAACGGCCCCTTCCCGTAATTCTTCTGAATTTCGAATAGTTCTCAAGATTCTCTGTTTTCGATTATCTAATAAATCACTTAATGAAAGTAGATTCTCTTTTCATTCAGTTCAAAATGTCTATGATCTCTTCCCGAACCAAACATGAATCTTTCAATTCATTTGGCTCTCACACTCAATTATAGGAAATTGCCCTATCTTTTTTATGTAATGAGTCTATCCTCTCTTCTCTATTTCTATTTCAAAAAAGATTTTTCAATCTTTTTTGAAAATGATTATCAATACAAGACCAGAATATTCGGAGGACTCTTCTGACTAAACAAATAATTGTCAGCAAAGTTGTTTTTTTTTTTCAAGTCCAAAGAATTCTTATAAATTTATACGTAGGTCATCGATTCCGCATTGTATAAAAGGGGGTGATATTAAACAAAACACCCGTTTTTCCAATTTTTGATGGTAAAGAGGATTCCAGCGATTTTATCGACATGAGTGTTCTATATCGAAAAAAATTCCAACAATTCATTTTTTTAACCATTTCTGCATTAACATAGTGGTAGAAAGAGTACTACACTGCGTTTAGACTTCAAACTGCTTAGCTTTAACCATGGTAATGGTCCAAAATTCTTGGTTGATAGAGAATCAAAGTTAATTTACCAATGAATCACGAAATGCTATGGTTCTTAACTATTTTTTTCTTAATTTATTGAGAAGTCATTCGTGGGATTATGCACATTTTCTTAGTTATAACGAAAAAAGTGCAGTTGGTTGGATCCAATCTATTCTTTGAAAGAAACAACTCGCACACACTCCCTTTCCAAAAAAAACCAATATACCTAGCACTACACTTAGATTTATTGGATTTGTTGCTAAAATATCGGTATTAAACCCGAAACTTCCGGCGGATGGCCAGTAACCCAAGCAAAGGAAAGAATCGGTTATATTTTTCATATGATCTCATCTCCTCTCTTATGGATAGACTAATTATCTTTCTACGATTCCTATTTATATATATATTGTTTATTTTTATTTTTTATGAGATTTCTATTCTATATAGAATTATATTTATATATAAATATAATTCTATATATAAATATAATTCTAATAAAATGATTCTAATAAAATTTGCATTCCTTACTATATATTAATTATTAGTAATAATATTAATATAATAATCCATTAATATAATAATAATAAGAATTAGATATATATTCTATATTTTGAATTGATCAGTCAATTGGAAGATTCCCCATAAGAATGATACTTATTACAATTAGAGACCTGTTCTTTTCTAAATTCCAAAATCTCTAGTTGTTTTCAACACTTTCTAAAAAAACTTTCTAAATAAAAAATGGGGTTAGATTCAAAAGGGGAAGGAAGAAGGCAAATCAGTATGTTAATTCCTCACCCTTAAATCAGTCCCTACCGTGTGTTCTTGTACGAACGAAGAAATAATTGTAAGAGTGAAATCCTCATAAAATTTGAAAAAGCAAGAACAGCAAAGAAAGCCCACGAAAAAAAGAATATGTATTTCTATTTTTCTATTATTATGATTTTTAAGATTAAACAAAGGGATTCGCAAATAAAAGCGCTAATGCTACAACCAGCCCATAAATAGTCAAAGCTTCCATAAAAGCCAGACTAAGTAATAAAGTACCCCGTATTTTTCCCTCTGCCTCCGGTTGTCGTGCAATTCCTTCTACAGCTTGCCCTGCAGCAGTGCCTTGACCAACCCCAGGTCCAATAGAAGCAAGTCCAACGGCCAACCCAGCAGCAATAACGGAAGCGGCAGAAATCAGTGGATTCATGATAAGTTCCTCGTACTCCAAATAAAAAAAAAAAAAGAAATAGTTAATGATATAATCAACCAATAAATTATGAGTTAATTATTCTATTTTTAAGATTTATCCAGTCAAAGTAATTAAGAATTCGTAATTGAAATAAGAATATTTATGGAACTATCCGAATTACTTCGATTTTTTTCGTTTCTACCCGCGTAGTTTTTTGTGAATACATATAACTTTTTGTTTTAATCTTACCTTCAAATTTCGAACCATTCTTTATCACAATTCTTTATCACAATTACAGATGAAACGGAAAGGTTTCATTTTTTGAATCTCTATCTAAATTTAGAGTAGTAGCGGAGCAAAATTAGATATATATAGTTAATTCAAATATAACTAGTTAATATCTCCTATCACATATACATGTATTTCTTCCCTACTGCAAACCAATTAGTTGTGTCTTTGATTCAATCAGATTTGAAAATTTTTATTTGAAACCTCCAAAAAGAAAGAGTTGTCTTATAACAATTAGATTATATATACCTAGTTTGATCTCCTCACTCACTCCTACTCTATTTTTTTTTTGAATCTTCAAAGTCCTTTCTTCCTTTTATTTATTATTATCCCATATGGATATAATCAATGTAAATCAACTCGTTAGACCGAATTATTGCATAGAAATATCATGAGCTAAATGTAATTTTTTATTTTTTTATCTATGAAATTTCTTTTTTGGTCAATCAAACATTGAATTGAATGTGAATGAATGAAAAGAGAATCTGTTCTAGTTCCATATAACATCTTTTTTAATTACACGCCGTAAATGTAAATATCATACAAAATTCTAGACCCAAGTATCTTATCTAATTTAATGTACTAATATATGCAAATACTAATCTATGCAAATCTAATAATCTAATTTGGAATGTATATATATGATTTCTATATAAATTTATATATAATCCAATCTAAATAATGTAAAAAATAAATATATTAAATAAATATATATAATAAGTTATAGTTCTAATTGAATGAATAAAACAAGATAAAAAAAAGAATATTCATTGGAGGAAAATACAAAATGGGTCAAACAAAGAGTATTTTTAGCAAAAATAGGAAAAAAGATCATTTAGATAGATCTCTTTCCTATTTTTGCTAATTTTTTTTACAATTCTCGGTAATCTTTTCTATTTTACTATTACAATAAATCATATATTTATTTCTACTTTAATTTAATGCAACTTTCTTTTTTGGATTGGAGGAGATAACCTATCATTATTCAAAATTTGGAAAATTTCTTTTTTTTTTTCTATTCTATTTTTTTTTTCTATTCTATTTAAGTAGATTATCGTAAGTTGCACATACATTGTGGCCAATAAAAAACTAAAAAAAGACTATTTCGAAAACTAGTCAATGATGGCCTTCCATGGATTCACCTATATAAGCCGCAGCTAAAGTAGCAAAAATAAGAGCTTGAATACCGCTTGTAAATAATCCAAGGAACATAACAGGTATAGGAACTATTAGCGGTACTAAAGAAACAAGAACAACTACTACTAATTCATCAGCTAATATATTTCCGAAAAGTCGAAAACTAAGCGATAAGGGTTTTGTGAAATCTTCTAAGATGTTAATCGGTAAAAGAATTGGAGTTGGTTGGATGTATTTACCAAAATAAGCTAATCCTTTTTTAGAAATACCTGCATAGAAATATGCTACTGACGTAAGTAAAGCTAATGCAACAGTAGTATTTATATCATTTGTAGGTGCAGCTAACTCCCCATGAGGTAACTGTATAATTTTCCAAGGCAAAAGAGCCCCTGACCAATTCGAAACAAAAATAAATAGAAACAGAGTTCCAATAAATGGAACCCAGGGACCATATTCTTCTCCAATCTGAGTTTTGCTCACGTCTCGAATGAATTCAAGGACATATTCAAAGAAATTCTGACCGAAAGTGGGAATGGTTTGCGGATTTCGAACAACTAAAACGGTTGAAACCAATAAGATAGCAATTACAACCCAAGAAGTAATAAGTACTTGAGCGTGTACTTGGAAATCCCCTATTTGCCAATAGAAATGTTGACCTACTTCCACGGCAGAAATATCGTATAATCTTTTTAATGTGTTGATAGAACATAATAGAACATTCATATTGCCCTGCCCTCTAAAAGAAATAGAACTTGAAAGTGAATTATTTTGATTCAACCATCTCCTTTTTTACCTGTCTACTTTCATTTTCGATTTTGAATATTTACGAATTACATAAGATTTCTGTTTGTTCTTTTTATCTTTTTGCGCTATTTTTGAATGGTATAATAATCGATTCCATAAATCTATGAATCCCAAAAACAAATCAAATAATTTTGTTGATTTTATTATTAATCACGAATTTCGTATATAGCTAGAACGACCCTCACAAATTGCAAATACTAATTTGTTAAGAATTAATCGAATTGAAGCTATAGCATCATCATTAGCTGGAATCGAAATATCTGCCAGATCCGGGTCACAATTTGTATCGATTAAACAAATTGTTGGAATTCCCAAAGTGATACATTCTCGAAGAGCCGTATATTCTTCTTGCTGATCAACAATTATTACAATATCGGGTAAACCTGTCATATATTTAATGCCGCCTAGATATGTTTCTAAGTGGGATAATTGTCTCTTCAACATAGCGGAATCTCTTTTTGGAAGAGAGTTGAATTTCCCCGTCTTTTGCTCTGTTCTCAAGTCCCTGAACTTACGAAGTCTCGTTTCTGTAGTATACCAATTCGTCAACATACCGCCGAGCCATTTTTTATTAACATAATGACATCGAGCTCTTATTGCAGCTCGTGCTACTGAATCGGCTGCTTTTTTTTTGGTACCAACAATTAAGAATTGTTTTCTCCTGCTTGCTGCATCAAAAACTAAGTCACAAGCTTCTGATAAAAAACGAGCAGTTCGAGTAAGATTTGTAATATGAATACCCTTACGCTTTGCAGATATATAAGGTGCCATTCTAGGATTCCATTTCCTAGTACCGTGACCAAAATGAACTCCTGCTTCCATCATCTCTTCAAAAGTTATGTTCCAATATCTTTTTGTCATTTATCCCCACACTTTTTTTTTTTCAAAAAAAAAATCGAAAAAAAACGAGACTTGGTATCTTGAAATAAATAATCGTTCCGATGGAACCTTCTCTTCTACCGAAAATTAGCCGTTGATACATAATCAGGCCATTCATTTTTTTCTATTTATTTATTATTTTATCTTTTATTACGAAATCAAATGACTACATTTAAAGAGATGAATCCGCTCTTTGAAATCATTAAATCCCAGATTTCTGATGTATCGCATAAATTCTTTAAAATGAAAAAATCAAATAATTCTCTGTGGTGGAACAAAATATCTAGAATTTCTACCTCGAATAATTTTTTTTGTTTCCAAAGTAATCTTGTCATCTTTCTTTGGCCTTGAACAGTGCATTATTCTTTTGAATCCGGTACCAACAGGTATCATTCCCCCTAAAACAAGGTTTTCTTTTAGACCTTTCAACCAATCAATACGACCTCGGAGAGCGGCTTTTGCTAAAACTCTAGCAGTTTCTTGAAAACTTGCTTCGGATATGAAACTTTGAGTATTCAGAGATGTTTTTGTTATTCCTAATAATAAAGCTCGGTAACAAATCGTTTCTTCCAAGGCACGCCCCGTTCGTTCGGCTCGTAACAATCCAATTAGTTCGCCGGGTGAAAATACATTAGACATTCCATCTTCTGAAACCAAGACTTTTGATGTTATTTGACGCACAATAATTTCTATATGTCTATTATGGATTTGTACTCCCTGGGATCGATAAACCTTTTGGATTTTATTAACCAAAGAAATACGACTTTGCGCTATAGTTAACTCAGAACCAATCAAGAATCCCCAAGGAATGCCGAGAATTCTTGTTATACGCTCATTCCAAGCGTTAATTCTCTTTTCTAGGTTCATCGATATTGAATCAATCGAGCGTACTTCTAATACCTGTTCTACTTTTGGAAGACCCTGTGTTATATCACTGGATCTCGATTTTTCATATATAAATGTAACTAATATATCTCCTTCATAAAGCATTTCTCCATAATGGCCATGAATAGTTGCTCTTGGAGTTGCCAAATAAGGGTTAGCGAATCTTACTACTACATAATCAATTTGAACAATTAGAACTTGACCCGATTTTAGGTGTGGTTCATTTTTCGTTTGAGCTATACATATATTTTCACAAATAAATTGCCCAAGACTTATTATTGTAAACGTTTTTTCACAATAATTATGATGGAGAAAATGCCAATTCAAATAGAATGCATTTAAAATGATGTTACTGTATAGATCGGGCTTATAAATTCTATTGTTTTCGTCCAGTAAATAATATTTTATCACTTGAAAAGTTTCCTTTAATTTGTCAAGTTGCAAATTTTTAGTTATTGAGATTTTATTATGAGTTATTAAATGGTAAAATGAATAAAAATTTGCAACTTGAACCGCTATTCCTAAAGGGCCTAACGAATTCTTAATTGCAATTATAGGATCTCTTTTTAATTTTTTGATTTTATTGTTATTTTTAAAATTGTTGAATGGTCCCATTTGAAAACAATTAGATGATGACAAAATTATCAAAGATCGGTATTCCTTATTTCTATTCAATAACATACGAATAGTTCCATGATTGTGATTTTGGCTAAGTGATTGTTGAATTTTTGGCTTGGAATAAATAGAATAAAATGGATTGATATGATCCGACTCATTATCGGAGATCAATTCTGAACCGGACGGATCATTTCTTTTTCTGATATACGAAATACGCGATTTAACTAAGTCAATTCTTAGGAAATATCCAATCAAACCATTTGTACTTACTTCAACAAAAGAAGCGGGGGCCTCTTCACTAAAAGAACTTTTTTTGTCTTCATCCCAATTCAAGACTAAACAAGTCCGAACTAATTGAATCCTTGTGTCAGAAATTCTTTGAATTGATTTTCCATTTCCATAAAGAATATAATTGAGAACTTTAAATTCTAGATTATCCCTTTCCTGAAACAGGTCTTGGGGAAAAAGTTTTACTAAATGGATACTGTCTGCTATTTCATATCGAATT